GAAGAACCCATTCTAAATGGTACGGAGAAAAACATTCCTAGTCGGAGTGATAGTGGCAGTTATAGTTTCAGAAATGTTGATTATTTATTTGATATCAGGGATATTTGGAGTTTGATCTCTGATGACACTTTTTTAGTTAGGGATAGTAATGGTGACAGTTTTTCTGTATGTTTTGATATTGAAAATCTGATTTTTGAGATTGACAATGATAGTTCTTTTCTGAGTGAACTAGAAAGTTTTTTTTCTAGTTATTTAAATAGTGGGTCTAAGAGAAACAATCACTACTATTATCATTACATATATGATACTCAATCTAGTTGGAATAATCACATTAATAGTTGCATTGATAATTATCTTCGTTTTGAAGTCAGTATTAATAGTTCCATTTCGGGTGGTACCGACAATTACAGTGACAGTTACATTTATAGTTTCATTTGTACTGAAAATGTAACTGGTAGTGAAAGTGGGAGTTCTGATATAAGAACTAGTAAAAATGGCAGTGATTTCAATATAAGAAGAAGATCTAATGATTTCGGTAGAAATAAAAAATACAGACATTTATGGGTTCAATGCGAAAATTGTTATGGATTAAATTATAAAAAATTTTTTAGGTCAAAAATGAATATTTGTGAACAGTGTGGATATCATTTGAAAATGAGCAGTTCAGATAGAATCGAACTTTCGATTGATCCGGGGACTTGGGATCCTATGGATGAAGATATGGTCTCTATAGACCCCATTGAATTTCATTCAGAGGGGGAACCCTATAGAGATCGTATCGATTCTTATCAAAGAAAGACAGGTTTAACTGAAGCTGTTCAAACAGGCATAGGTCAACTAAATGGCATTCCCATAGCAATTGGAGTTATGGATTTTAAGTTCATGGGAGGTAGTATGGGATCCGTAGTAGGCGAGAAAATCACCCGTTTGATCGAGTATGCTACTAATCGATCTTTACCTGTCATTATTGCGTGTGCTTCTGGAGGAGCGCGCATGCAAGAAGGAAGTTTGAGTTTGATGCAAATGGCTAAAATATCTTCCGCTTCATATAATTATCAATCAAATAAAAAATTATTCTATGTATCAATCCTTACATCTCCTACAACCGGTGGAGTAACAGCCAGTTTTGGTATGTTGGGAGATGTCATTGTTGCTGAACCTAATGCCCACATTGCATTTGCGGGTAAAAGAGTAATTGAACAAACATTGAATAAGACAGTACCCGATGGTTCACAAGCGGCTGAGTATTTATTCCATAAAGGCTTATTTGACCCAATTGTACCACGTAATCCTTTAAAAGGTGTTCTGAGTGAGTTATTTCAGCTCCACGGTTTCTTTCCCTTGAATCAAAATTCAAAAAATTAATAAAGTATAGCACTAAATTCAGTTATTTGTAGCGAACAAGTATTTAGTTCATCGTAATCAAAAAAAAACTAAAAAGAATGGTGTTTTCTTTGATGACATAAGTTCTACTTGTAATAAGAGTTAGAAGTTTCGGGTAATTACTTTTGATTTTTTCCTCCAGATCTATTTTTTTATCCTACCTCTATTCATGATTAGTAATCACGAACCTTCTATCAACAGGATAAAAAAGTGAATTTTTCCCTCCGAGGAATTAGAATTAGGGAAAATAAAAAAAAATTATCTGGCCTTCTTACGTATTAATATAGACAATAAAAAAAAATATCGAAATCCAAATAAAAAGAAATAAATATAAAATAGAGAATAGAAGTTATTTCTATATCTATCGATAACCCCCATTTTTTATTTTACTATGAATCCCCGTTTGTTGGATGGATCGAATTAGTTAGAGTTGCAAACTCCTAATAAAATCTTTTATTTTCATAATAAACTCCTTATTAGATTAGAAAGATAGAAAGAAATAAGGATGGGAGAAGAATAATAAAATATATTAATAAAGCGAATTATCATACATATTCGTGTAGAAAGATGAATAGGTACACTTATTTTATTTAGTTCTACATTCCTTGTACTTATTAACTACTTATAAATATTAATTTCTAAATATTAATAATTTATTAAATTTAATAAATTATTAATATTTAATTATAATATAATTATAATATAATTATAATATATAATATAAATATAATTATTAAATAATATATTTATATATAATAAATAATATTATAAATATAATACAGTTTATGATATATACTTAGGATAGATATACTTATCATATCATAAGATATCTTTCTCTTTCTAATAGATAGAAATATTAAATCGAGGCACCCATTCTATGACAGATCTCAACTTACCCTCTATTTTTGTGCCTTTAGTGGGCCTAGTATTTCCGGCAATTGCAATGGCTTCTTTATCTCTTCATGTCCAAAAAAATAAGATTGTCTAGATCCGATGGGACCAAATCTCATCAATTTATTTCAACACTGGATCATAATACAGATATTTATTTAGTGTAATATGGTACAATATGTGACTCTTTACGAACACAAATGAAAGAACTGTTATGCATGCGGATACATGATATCCGCATAAATGCATGTATATGCAGGTATAGCTGGTTAAATTAAAAATGGATCGGCGAATATTTTATTTAAATGGAAAGTCAATGTATCTAACAAATTACTTCTAACGGTTTACATCAGAATAGTGCTAGTTAATGAAAGTTACTTCGGGATCAAGAAAGTAAAATTCATTTGGGTTATTCTCTCAATTCCAATCGAATGTAACTGGATCTAGTAGAGTATGAATTGGCGATCAGAACATATATGGATAGAACTTATAATGGGGTCTCGAAAAACAAGTAATTTTTTCTGGGCCTGTATCCTTTTTTTAGGTTCACTAGGATTCTTAGTGGTTGGAACTTCCAGTTATCTTGGTAGGAATCTGATATCCGTATTTCCATCTCAGCAAATTCTTTTTTTTCCACAAGGGATCGTGATGTCTTTCTATGGGATCGCAGGTCTATTCATTAGCTCCTATTTGTGGTGCACAATTTCATGGAATGTGGGTAGTGGTTATGACCGATTCGATAGAAAAGAAGGAATAGTGTGTATTTTTCGTTGGGGATTTCCTGGAATAAATCGTCGCATCTTCCTTCGCTTACTTATGAGAGATATCCAATCCATCAGAATGGAGGTTAAAGAGGGTCTTTATCCTCGTCGTGTCCTTTATATGGAAATCAGAGGCCAAGGAGCCATTCCCTTGACTCGTACTGATGAGTATTTTACTCCACGAGAAATTGAACAAAAAGCTGCCGAATTGGCCTATTTCTTGCGCGTACCAATTGAAGTATTTTGAAATGAACTGAAGTGAAGAAAAAATTGAAAAAAACTTGCTAATTTCCTTTTTAATACAACCGTCGACTCTATCTGATATTTCTCTGAAGTACGAGTTCTATAAAAAGGTATTGAACCCATGGATCTATTTCCTATTTTTGTCTAATAATTTAGATCTCGGATCTAGAAGGAAAGGAATATAGAAATAGAATAAGGGTCCTTTTAGGATAAAAATGAAAAAAAAAAAGAAAGCCGGGGTCTCCCTCCCATATATTTTATCCATAATATTTTTGCCCTGGTGGGTCTCTCTCTCATTTAATAAATGTCTGGAACCTTGGGTTACTAATTGGTGGAATACCGGGAAATCCGAAACTTTTTTGAATGATATTCAAGAGAAAAACGTTCTAGAAAGATTCATAGAATTGGAAGAACTATTCCTCTTGGATGAAATGATAAAGGAGTACCCGGAGACGCATATACAAAAACTTCGTATAGGAATACACAAGGAAACGATACAATTGGTCAAAACACACAATGAATATCATCTACATATCATTTTGGATTTCTCGACAAATATAATTTGTTTCGCTATTCTAAGTGGTTATTTTATTCTGGGTAATGAAGAACTTGTCATTCTTAATTCTTGGATTCAGGAATTCCTCTATAACTTAAGTGACACAATAAAAGCTTTTTTGATTCTTTTAGTTACTGATTTATGGATCGGATTTCATTCGACCCATGGTTGGGAACTAATGATTGGTTCGGTCTACAACGATTTTGGATTGGTTCATAACGATCAAATTATATCTAGTCTTGTTTCCACTTTTCCAGTTATTCTAGATACAATTGTGAAATATTGGATCTTCTATTATTTAAATCGTGTATCTCCTTCACTTGTAGTCATTTATCATTCAATGAATGAATGAAGAACTCATTTGATCTCCTGATATCAATCAAATCAGAATCTTTCTTCGTATATAAAGAAAGCATTTTCAATCTTACTTAATTCTTTATACTTCTAGTTCTTCAAGGTATTCGTCCTATATTCCAGTACAATTATCCCAGTACAATGACAGACTCGTGTATAGGGAACTATACTAGCTACCTATCTAATTTATTGTAGAAATTCCGGGATCAATGATTGGACATGCAAAATAGAAATACTTTTTCTTGGGTAAAGGAACAGATGACTCAATCGATTTCTATATCGATCATGATATATGTAATAACTCGGGCATCTATTTCAAATGCATATCCCATTTTTGCGCAGCAGGGTTATGAAAACCCACGAGAAGCAACTGGACGAATTGTATGTGCCAATTGCCATTTAGCTAATAAGCCCGTGGATATTGAAGTTCCGCAAGCCGTGCTTCCTGATACTGTATTTGAAGCAGTTGTTCGAATCCCTTATGATATGCAACTGAAACAAGTTCTTGCTAATGGTAAAAAGGGGGCTTTGAATGTAGGGGCTGTTCTTATTTTACCCGAGGGATTCGAATTAGCCCCCCCCGATCGTATTTCTCCCGAGGTGAGAGAAAAGATGGGAAATCTGTCTTTTCAGAGTTATCGTCCCAATAAAAGAAATATTCTTGTGATAGGGCCTGTTCCCGGTCAGAAATATAGTGAAATCGCCTTTCCCATTCTTTCCCCCGACCCTGCTACGAGGAAAGACGTTCACTTCTTAAAATATCCCATATATGTAGGTGGGAACAGAGGAAGGGGTCAGATTTATCCTGATGG